TTTTTTTTTATATAATAAAATTATTGAAAATGGTTTTACTTTATATAATTATATATATATATAAAATTTAATTAATTATTAAAATAAATAATATAATAATATATTAAAAAATTAAAATAATATTTATAATATTTTTTTATTTAAATGAATATATATTGATTATAATGAATTTATATTTAATATAATATTATGAAAAAAATAAGAGAAGAAAATAATAAATATTTATTATTATTATTAATTTTGATATAAATTAAATTAAATATTTAATATAATAAAAAAAAAAAAAAAAAAATCTATTTAAAAAATTTTATATATAGATAAAAATTTATGATTTATAAAATTTATTAAAAGTTTAATTTATATATAAATTTTAGTGTATAATTTATTGTATTTAAATAATTTAATTAAATTGATTTTAGTAAATAATATTAAAAATTTAAGAAATTAATATTTAGTAATATTAAAATTAAATAACAAATTTTGTGCCAGCAGTTGCGGTTAAACAAAAATTTATATAAAATTTTTCAGTAATAATAAATAATTTAATTTTTTTTTTAAAGATAAAATTATTAAGTGAAATTTTAATTTTATAAAAAAAATATTAAATATTATGATTTTAAAAAATTTTATTATTAAACTAGGATTAGATACCCTATTATAAAAAAATTAATAAAAAATACTAAAATAGTAAATGATATTTTATTGAAACTTAAATAATTTGGCGGTATTTTAGTTCATTTAGAGGAATCTGTCTAATAATTGATAGTCCACGAATAAATTTACTTAATTTAAAATTTTATATATCGTTGTTAAAAAAATATTTTTAAAAAAAAATTTACTTAATTTAAATTTTATATATCGTTGTTAAAAAAATATTTTAAAAAAATAATAATATTTAAAAATTATAATAAAAATTAATTCAGATCAAGATGTAAATGATAATTAAGAATATGATGGATTACAATAAAATTAAATAAATGAATATTAATTTTGTAATAAATAATTGAAGGTGGATTTAAATGTAATTTTATTTAATTTAATAAAATGATTAAAAATTAAAATATGTACATATTGCCCGTCGCTTTCATTTAAAAATTGGAATAAGTCGTAACAAAGTAGAGGTACTGGAAAGTGTTTCTAGAAAGATCAAATTAGAGCTTGTTAAAGTATTTCATTTACATTGAAAAGAAATTATTAATTATAATTAATTTGATAAATGTAAATTAAACTTAAAATAAAATATGAAAAAAAATTTTAATATAATATATTTAATGGGGGTTAAAGTATTTTTTTAGAAAAAATTTTTTTAATTTATAGAGAATTAGTATTGTGAAAGAATTTTGAAAAATATGAAAATTAATTAATTAATAAGTAAATTTATTTTATTGTATCTTGTGTATCAGAGTTTATTAATTAATATTTATATTTATAAATATCTCGAATTTAAAAGAGATAATTAATTAATAAAGTTAATGTTGCATAATTATTTTAAATAATTAATTTGAAATGAGATGTTAATCGTTTTTAAATATATCTAGTTTTTTTAGAAAAAAATTTAATTTTAAATTAATTTTTATAATTTATTAATTTTTTAATAAATTAATAAATTTAATTTAATATTTTAAGGGATAAGCTTTAAATTAAATTTTTATAATATTTAATAAAAATCAAATAAAAATTTTAAAATTTATATTTTTTATAAATTATAATTTTTTATAAATAATTTTATTTAATTAAAATTTAATTTTAATTTAAATTTTTATAAAAAAATAATTTTTAATAAAAATTAATTAGTTATAATGATAAAATTAGTATATTTTTAAAAAAAAATTAATAATTAAATAAATTAAAAAAAAGGAATTCGGCAAATATTTATATTCACTTGTTTATCAAAAACATGTCTTTTTGAGAATAATATAAAGTCTAATCTGCCCACTGAATTATTTTAAAGGGCTGCAGTATATTGACTGTACAAAGGTAGCATAATCAATAGTCTTTTAATTGAAGACTTGTATGAATGATTTGATGAAATATAAACTGTCTCTTTTTTAAAAATAAAATTTAATTTTTTAGTTAAAAAGCTAAAATAATTATAAAAGACGAGAAGACCCTATAGAGTTTTATAATTATTAATTATTTATTATTTATATAAAAATTTAAAATTAAAATTAAATAATTATTTTGTTGGGGTGATAGAAAAATTAATTTAACTTTTTTTAAAAATTTAACATTAATTTATGAAATTTTGATCCATAATTTATGATTAAAAGATTAAATTACCTTAGGGATAACAGCGTAATTTTTTTTTTTAGTACAAATAAGAAAAAGAGTTTGCGACCTCGATGTTGGATTAAGATAAAATTTAAATGCAAAAGTTTAAAATTTTGATCTGTTCGATCATTAAAATCTTACATGATCTGAGTTCAAACCGGTGTGAGCCAGGTTGGTTTCTATCTTTATAAAATTTTAATAATTTAGTACGTATAGGATCATTATTTTAAATAATTTAATTGTATGAATATTATTAATATGTTTTACTATTTTGGCAGAAAAATGTAATGGTTTTAGAAGTCATAAATATATAATTAATTATATAGATAGTAAATGATAATAATTGAAAAATTAAATATTATTTTAGGTTTAATAATTCTTTTTATTGGTTTATTGGTTGGTGTAGCATTTTTAACTTTATTAGAGCGTAAGGTTTTAGGGTATATTCAAATTCGTAAAGGTCCAAATAAATTAGGATTAATAGGTTTATTACAACCTTTTTCTGACGGTATTAAATTATTTACTAAGGAACAAATATATTTAAATTATTCTAATTATATTTATTATTATTTTTCTCCTATTATTTCATTTTTTTTATCTTTAATAATTTGAATATTAATTCCTTATTATTTTAATTTCATTAATTTTAATTTGGGAATTTTATATTTATTTTGTTTTTTAAGAGTTGGGGTTTATACTTTATTAATAGCAGGATGATCTTCTAATTCTAATTATTCAATATTAGGAGGTTTACGGGCTGTTGCTCAAACTATTTCTTATGAGGTAAGATTAGCTTTAATTATAATTTCAACATTAATTATAATTATAGATTTTAATTTAATAGTTTTAAAAATTTATCAACAAAATATTTGGTTTATATTTTTAATATTTCCTTTATCAATATGTATATTTTCTTCAATATTAGCAGAAACTAATCGTACTCCTTTTGATTTTGCTGAGGGTGAAAGAGAGTTAGTTTCTGGGTTTAATATTGAATATAGAGGAGGGGGATTTGCATTAATTTTTTTAGCTGAATATTCAAGAATTTTATTTATAAGTATATTATTTGTTTTATTATATATAGGAGGGTATTCATTAAATTTATTATTTTATATAAAGTTAAGATTAATTTCTTTTTTATTTATTTGAGTTCGAGGAACTTTACCTCGTTATCGATATGATAAATTAATATATTTATGTTGAAAAATTTATTTACCTATTTCTTTAAATTTATTAATATTATATTTAGGGATAAAAATATTTATTATATATTAAATATTTTTAGTATAAATTAATAGAATAAATATTCTTTCTTAAGTTTTCAAAACAAATGCTTTTACAAGCTCATTAATTAATTAGAAAAAATTATTTTATCTCAAAATTTATTAATAATGGGGTTAATAATATAATAAGAAAAATATATTACAGTAAGGATTTGTCCTGTTAAAATAAAAGGTACTTCAACTGGTCGAGCTCCAATTCATGTTAATAAAATAATAGTTGATACTATAATTCAAAAATTAATTTGGTTTAAGGGATAAAATTGAATTCCTTGAATTTTTTTATTAAAGGTAAAAGGTAAAATAATTAAAATTAAAATTGATATAATAAGTGCAATAACTCCTCCTAATTTATTAGGAATAGATCGTAAGATTGCATATGCAAATAGGAAATATCATTCAGGTTGAATATGAATGGGGGTAACTAATGGATTAGCAGGGATAAAATTATCAGGATCTCCTAGTATATATGGGTTAGTTAATCTTAAAATAATTAAAATAAATAATAAAATAATAAATCCAATTAAATCTTTAAAAGTAAAATAAGGATGAAATGGAATTTTATCAATATTTCTATTAATTCCTAAAGGATTATTAGATCCTGTTTGGTGTAGAAATAACAGATGAATTATTGTTATTATTATAATAATGAAAGGTAGTAAAAAATGGAATGTATAAAATCGAGTTAAAGTAGGGTTATCAACAGCAAATCCCCCTCAAATTCAATTTAATAGGGTATTCCCTAAATATGGGATAGCTGATAAAAGATTTGTAATTACTGTAGCTCCTCAAAAAGATATTTGACCTCATGGTAGAACATAACCTATAAATGCTGTTATTATTAATAAGAATAAAATAATAATTCCTACTATTCAAGTATAAATAAAATTAAATGATTCGTAATAAATTCCTCGTCCAATATGGATATAAATACAAATAAAAAAAAAAGAAGCTCCATTTGCGTGTAAGGTTCGAATTAATCATCCATAATTAACATTTCGACAAATATAGTTTACTCTATAAAAAGCTAATTCAATATTAGCATAATAGTATATTGTTAAAAATAGTCCAGTTAAAATTTGGGTAATTAGACATAAAGCTAATAATGATCCAAAATTTCATCAAATTGAAATATTAGATGGTGAAGGTAAATCAATTAAAGAATTATTTATAATTTTTAATAATGGGTGAGTTTTTCGTATAGGTAAAAATTTATTTATCATTAGTTGAAAGATCGTAATGGCCCAAAAAAAATATTAGTAATTTTAATAACTGCAATTAAAGTAATAAATAAATAAATAATAATTATTATAATTATTAAAAAAGTTTGGGAATTATATAATTTTGATAGTTTAATTTTATTTTCATTAAAGAATATAAAGTAATTATTTATTGTATTTATTTCATCATTAATGAAATTATCTATAAAATTGAAATAATTTTTTATTTTAAAAATAAAAAAAATTATTATTGTAAAAATTATTAATATAAAAAATGATTTTATTTTTAATGAAAAGTTTATTATTTCCTTAGATGCAATTCTTGACACATAGATGAATAAAACCAATAAACCTCCAAGAAAAATTAGGAAAAGAATATAAGAAAATCCATAAGTATTAATATATATACCTAAGATTAATGAAAGTAATAAAGTTTGGAGAAGGATTATTAAACCTATTCCTAATGGGTGGGTTGAAAATATTATAATAAAAGAGATAAAAATTATTATTGTTAATAGAAAAAATAAAATATCAAAGAATAGTTTAATAAAAATAATAATTTTGGAGATTATTGATGAGAAAAAATTCTTTTCTTTGAAGTTTTTAAATTTACCTTATTTTTGGTTTACAAGACCAATGTTTTTTTTAAACTATAAAAACCCAAATGATAAAATTAGTTATTTTAATTATATTTTTTATTGGTAATATAATTTTTGTAAGAAAACATAAACATTTATTAATTGTTTTATTAAGTTTAGAATTTATTGTTTTAAGAATTTATTTTTTAATAATATATTATTTTTTAATAATAAATTATGATATATATATATTAATAGTTTTTTTAGTTTTTTCTGTTTGTGAGGGGGCTTTAGGTTTGTCGATTTTAGTTTCTATAATTCGTACTTTTGGAAATGATTATTTTCAAAGTTATAATTTATTATAATAAAATTTTTATTATATATTTGTTTTATAATACCTTTATGTTTTTTTAAAAATATATTTTGATTGGTTCAGATAATATTATTTATTTTTATATTTTTATTTATAATTGTTAGTATAAATTTAATAAATTTTTGTAATTTAAGTTATATATTTGGATGTGATATAATTTCTTTTGGTTTAATTTTATTGAGAATTTGAATTTGTTCTTTAATAATTATAGCTAGAGAAAATTTATTTAAGACAAAATATTATTTAAATTTATTTTTAATAAATATTTTATTTTTATTAATTATATTATATTTAACTTTTAGTTCAATAAATATTTTAATATTTTATTTATTTTTTGAAGGAAGTTTAATTCCTACTTTAATTTTAATTTTAGGGTGAGGTTATCAGCCTGAACGTATTCAAGCAGGGGGAGACATTGCTTTTTATACTTTATTTGTTTCTTTACCTTTATTAATAGGTTTATTTTTTATTTTTAATGAAATTAATCGCATAATTATATATATATATAAATTTTATGAAAGAAATTCTTTAATTTTATATTTATCAATATTATTAGCTTTTTTAGTAAAAATACCTATGTATTTTGTTCATTTATGATTACCGAGGGCTCATGTTGAAGCTCCTATTTCTGGATCAATAATTTTAGCGGGTATTATACTAAAATTAGGGGGTTATGGTTTATTACGGATTTTAATTATTTTTCAAAAAATTACTATAAGTTTAGGGATTACTTGAATTACTATTAGATTATTAGGTGGATTTTATATTAGATTAAAATGTTTTTGTCAAGTTGATATAAAGTCAATAATTGCTTATTCTTCAGTAGCTCATATAGGATTAGTAATTAGAGGAATTATAACTATAAATTATTGAGGGTTTTTAGGATCTTATTTATTAATAATTGGGCATGGATTATGTTCTTCAGGGATATTTTGTTTATCTAATATAAATTATGAACGTTTATTTAGTCGAAGTTTATTTTTAAATAAGGGTTTAATAAATTTTATTCCAACTATAAGATTTTGGTGATTTTTATTTATAATTTCAAATATAGCAGCTCCACCTTCAATAAATTTTTTTGGGGAATTAATATTGATTAATAGACTAGTTAGATGATCTTGATTAACTATAATAATATTAATATTAATTTCTTTTTTTAGAGCAGGTTATAGATTATATTTATATTCTTATTCTCAACATGGGGAATATAATTTAAGTTTATATAGATTTTTATATGGGGAGTTTCTCCGAGAATATTTTATTAATTATTTTTTACATTTAATTTCCTTTAAATATTTAATTTTGTTAATTAAAATTTTGATTTATATAAATAATTTAAATAAAATATTGATTTGTGGAGTCAAATATATGGAATTCCATTTTAAGTTATTAAAAATAATAATTCTATTTGTTTTATTAGATTTTTTTTTTTATTTATATTTATATTAATAAATATAGTATTTATATTATATTTTTTAATAAATAATATGATTTTGGTTTTGGAATGGGAAATTATTTCTTTTAATTCTATAAATATTGTATTTTCTATTCTTATTGATTGAATATCATTAGTTTTTATAATATTTGTTTCTTTAATTTCTTCTTCAGTAATTTTTTATAGAAAAAGATATATAAGATCTGAATTAAATTTAAATCGTTTTATTATATTAGTTTTATTATTTGTATTTTCAATAATATTATTAATTATTAGACCAAATATTATTAGAATTTTTTTAGGATGGGATGGATTAGGTTTAGTTTCTTATTGTTTAGTAATTTATTATCAAAATATTAAATCTTATAATGCAGGTATATTAACAGTAATATCAAATCGAATTGGGGATGTTATATTATTAATAGTAATTGCTTGGACAATGAATTATGGGAGTTGAAATTATGTTTTTTATACAGAGTTAATGAAGGATGATTTTTCTATGGAAGTTATTAGAGGTTTAATTATTTTAGGAGCTATAACAAAAAGAGCTCAAATTCCTTTTAGTTCATGATTACCAGCTGCTATAGCAGCTCCTACTCCAGTATCTGCATTAGTACATTCATCAACATTAGTAACTGCTGGGGTATATTTATTAATTCGATTTAATAATTTGTTGATATCAACAGATTTTATTTTACTGTTATTATTGATTTCTGGTTTAACTATATTTATAGCTGGTATTTCTGCTAATTATGAATATGATTTAAAGAAAATTATTGCTTTATCAACATTAAGACAATTAGGATTAATAATAAGAATTTTAAGAATAGGATTTAAAGATTTGGCATTTTTTCATTTATTAACTCATGCTATATTTAAAGCATTATTATTTATATGTGCAGGTATAATTATTCATATAATAAATGATAATCAGGATATTCGTTATATAGGAGGCATAAGTTTATATATTCCTGTAACTTCTTTATGTATGAATATTTCTAATTTAGCTTTATGTGGTATTCCTTTTTTAGCTGGATTTTATTCAAGGGATTTAATTTTAGAAATAGTAAGAATAAGAAATATGAATATATTAATTTTTTTTTTATATTATTTTTCTACAGGTTTAACAATATTTTATACAATACGTATATTAATATATTTAATAGTAAATGAATTTAATTTAATAAGAGTCTATTGTTTATATGATGAGGATTTTGTGATATTAAAAAGAATAATTATATTATTATTAATAAGAGTGGTTTCTGGGAGATTTTTAATTTGAATAATTTTTAGATACCCTTATATAATTTATCTTCCTTTAAATTTAAAATTAATAGTAATTTATGTTGTAATTATAGGGGGTTTATTAGGTTATTTAATAAGAATAATAAATTTATATTCTGTTAATAAATTTATTATAACTTATAAATTAAGAAATTATTTATGATTAATATGATTTATACCTAGTTTATCTACTTATGGTTTAAATTATAAATTTTTAAATTTAGGACAAAATTTAATAAAAAATATTGATTTAGGATGAAGAGAATTTTATAGTGGGCAAGGGATATTTTTTATTTTAAAAAAGTATTCAATTATTTTTAATATTTTCCAAATAAATAATTTTAAAATTTATTTATATAGATTTGTTTTATGAATATTATTTTTAGTAATATTTATATTAATAATAATTTATTTAAATAGCTTAATTTAAGAGTGTAATATTGAAGATATTAAGGTGATTATTAATCTTTAAATAATTTATAAAAATATAAAATTTTATTTTTACATTGAAAATGTAAAGTTTTAAATAAACTATATAAACCAATAAAGAAGAGAAGAAATATTAATGGATTCAACCACTATAAATTAAGTTAGCAGCTTAAAAAATATATTTCATTTATTTTTTAATTGGAATATTAATTCAATAATATCATTAACAGTGATATACCTCTATTTTGGTTTCAATTAATTAAATAAGGAGTTATTAGGCTCAGTCTTTTAAGTCGAAATTAAATGCAATATTTGCTTCTTATTTAAGAAAAATTATATATTATAATATATTTTGAATGCAAATCAAATGTTTTTTTTAAACTATAATCCTTAATAAGTTCAATTAAGTATTTTTTGGTTTCATTCATGATATAAACCAATTAATAATATAATAATAAAAAATGAACTTAATAAAAATCAAATAAAAATATTAGTTATTAAAAATGTAGGGATAATAGGGAAAATTAATGCAATTTCAACATCAAAAATTAAAAAAATAATTGTGATTAAAAAGAAATGTAATGAGAATGGAATTCGAGGTAAAGATTTAGGATCAAATCCACATTCAAATGGAGAACATTTTTCACGATCAGATATTGATTTTTTTGATAAAATTATTGAAATTCTTATTAGTAAATTAGAAATAAAAAAAAAAATTATTGAAATTAATATTAATATTTTAATTATTTATATTAATTATTATTAAACTTTTTGATTGGAAGTCAAATATACTATATATATTATATAAATAATTAATTTCCTCATCAATAAATTGAGATATAAAGGAATAATCATACAACATCAACAAAATGTCAATATCAACTGCTGCTTCAAATCCAAAATGATGGGTTCTGGAAAAATGATTTATAAAAAGACGAATAAAACATGTTAATAGAAAAATTGTTCCAATAATTACATGCAATCCGTGAAATCCTGTAGCTATAAAAAAGGTTGATCCATAAACACTATCTGAAATAGTAAATGGGGCTTCATAATATTCATATGCTTGAAGTAAGGAAAAAATAATTGTAAATAATAAACTTTGGGAAGTTTGAGAAAAGTTATTATTTATTAAAGAATGATGAGCTCAAGTAACAGTTAATCCTGAAGTAATTAAAATAATTGTATTAAGAAGAGGAATTTGAAAAGGGTTAAAAGGAGTGATTCTTAAAGGGGGCCATATAGTACCAATTTCAATATTTGGGGCTAAACTTCTATGAAAGAAAGCTCAAAAAAAGGAAAGAAAAAAAAATACTTCAGAGATAATAAATAAAAGTATTCCTCATCGTAATCCTTTAGAAACTAGAATTGTATGTTTACCTTGATAAGTACCTTCTCGACATACATCTCGTCATCATTGAAATATAGTTAAAACCATAATTATATATCCTAAAATTAATAAATTTATATTAAAATTATGAAATCATTTAACTAATCCTGTAACTAAAGTTATAGTACCAATAGCTCCTGTTAAAGGTCAAGGTCTATAATCTACTAAGTGGTAAGGGTGGTTATGAAAATTATTTGACATTAGTTAATTAGTTTCACTAGAATAAAGAGTTCTTAAAATAGAAATAACATAAGATTGAATAATAGCTACTGCACTTTCTAATATTAATAATACAATTTGGATAATAATTAAGAAAATTAATAAATAACTTCTTATAATATTTCCTGTATTACTTAATAAAGTAAGTAAAAGATGTCCTGCAATTATGTTAGCAGTTAATCGAATAGCTAAAGTTCCTGGTCGAATTAAATTTCTAATTGTTTCAATTAAAACTATAAAAGGTATTAAAATATTAGGTGTTCCTTGAGGAATTATGTGAATAAATATATGTTGAGTATTATTAATTCATCCAAATAATATGAATCTGATTCATAAAGATAAGGATAATGTTAATGAAATAGTTAAGTGACTAGTTCTAGTAAAAATATAAGGAAATAATCCTAAAAAATTATTGAACAGGATAAAAGAAAATAATGAAATAAAAATGAAAGTAGATCCTTTATTATTTTTTAAATTAAGTAAAATTTTAAATTCATTATGAAGATTTATGATAATAAATTTTCAAAAAAAAAAATGACGATTAGGAATTAATCAATAAGAAAATGGGATAAATATTAATCCAATAAAAGTTCTAATTCAATTAATTGATAAGTTTAATAAATTAGTAGAAGGATCGAAAATTGAAAATAAATTATTTATCATTTTCAATGAATATTTTTTTTAGGGAGATTAAATTTAAATTTATTAAAATTAAAATTATAGTAAATATAATAATTTATAATATTAAATAAAATAAAAATAATTAAAAAAAAAAAAAAATAAAATAATCAATTAATAGGTATTATTTGAGGGATAAAAGAATATTACTAAAGTAATAATTTAAATTTGACATATTTATGTTATAATATTAACTAATTCTTTCATTAGAAGTAATTGCTAATTTACTATAAAGTGGTTTAAGAGACCAATACTTGCTTTCAGTCATCTAATGAATAATTATTAATTCAATGAATAAAATTTTTTATTGAAATTCTTTCAATAACAATAGGTATAAAACTATGATTTGCTCCGCAAATTTCAGAACATTGCCCAAAAAAAATACCAGGGCGATTGATAAAAAAGTTAGTTTGATTAAGTCGTCCTGGATTAGCATCTACTTTTACTCCTAAAGCGGGGATAGTTCAAGAATGAATAACATCTGTTGCAGTAACTAAAATACGAATTTGATTATTTATAGGTAGAATAATTCGATTATCAACATCAAGAAGACGAAAATTATTAATTGAATCATTATCATTAATTATATATGAATCAAATTCAATATTATTAAAGTCAGAATATTCATAACTTCAGTATCATTGATGACCAATAGATTTTAATGTAATTAAAGGATTATTTAATTCATCTAATAAGTATAAAAGACGTAAAGATGGTAATGCAATAAAAATTAAAGTAATAGCCGGTAAAATAGTTCAAATTAATTCGATTATTTGTCCTTCTAATAAAAATCGATTAATAAATTTATTAAAAAATAAATTTATTATTAGATATATAACTAAAATAGTAATTATAATTAAAATTACTAAGGTATGATCATGGAAAAAAATTATTTGTTCTATTAATGGAGAAGCTCCATTTTGTAAGTTAAAATTAGATCAAGTTGCCATTTCTAAAAAAAGGTAATCCTTTATAAATGGGGTTTAAATCCATTACATATAATCTGCCATATTAGAAAATACTTATAATAGGTAATTCATTATATGAATGTTCAGCTGGGGGGAGATTTTGATATCATTCGATAGAGGATGGTATATTTAATGAAAAAATAATTAAATGTTTATTAATTATTGATTCTCAAATAATTATTATTATTATAATTGTTCCAATTAAAGAAATATAAGAACCTAAAGAAGAAATTACATTTCAAGATAAATAATTATCTGGGTAATCTGAGTATCGTCGAGGTATTCCTGCTAATCCTAAAAAATGTTGAGGAAAAAAAGTTAAATTTACTCCAATAAATATAGTAATAAATTGAATTTTTAAATAATATGGATTTAAAGTTAAACCTGTAAATAAAGGATATCAATGAATAAATCCCCCTAAAATAGCAAACACAGCACCTATAGAAAGTACATAATGGAAATGAGCCACTACATAATAAGTATCATGGAGAATAATATCAATAGAAGAGTTAGCTAAAATTACTCCTGTTAATCCTCCAACAGTAAAAAGAAATACAAATCCTAGACTTCATAGTATAGAAGGTCTGTAATTTATTTGAGTTCCATATAACGTTGCTAATCAACTAAAAATTTTAATACCAGTAGGTACAGCAATAATTATAGTAGCTGAAGTAAAATATGCTCGTGTATCAATATCTATTCCTACAGTAAATATATGATGAGCTCAAACGATAAACCCCAATAAACCAATTGCTATTATAGCGTAAATTATTCCTAAAGAACCAAAAGTTTCTTTTTTTCCTCTTTCTTGGGAAATAATATGAGAAATTATACCAAATCCTGGTAAAATCAAAATGTAGACTTCAGGATGTCCAAAAAATCAAAATAGATGTTGGTAAAGAATAGGATCTCCACCTCCAGCTGGGTCAAAAAATGATGTATTTAAATTTCGATCAGTAAGAAGTATGGTAATTGCACCTGCTAAAACAGGTAATGAAAGAAGTAATAATAAAGCTGTAATTCCTACAGCTCAAACAAATAAAGGTATTTGATCAAAAGATATATTATTAATTCGTATATTAATAATAGTAGTAATAAAATTAATAGCTCCCAAAATTGATGAAATTCCAGCTAAATGTAAGGAAAAAATTGCTAAGTCAACAGATGATCCTCTATGAGCAATATTTGATGAAAGTGGGGGGTACACTGTTCATCCTGTTCCTGCTCCATTTTCTACGATTCTACTTGAAATAAGAAGAGTCAAAGAAGGGGGTAATAATCAAAATCTTATATTATTTATTCGGGGAAAAGCTATATCTGGAGCTCCTAGCATTAATGGGACTAATCAATTTCCAAATCCTCCAATTATAATAGGTATAACTATAAAAAAAATTATAATAAAAGCATGAGCTGTTACAATAGTATTGTAAATTTGATCATCACCAATTAAAAATCCTGGATTTCCTAATTCAGTTCGGATAAGTAAACTTAAAGATGTTCCTACTATCCCTGATCAAATTCCGAAGATAAAATATAAAGTTCCAATATCTTTATGATTAGTAGAATAAAGTCATTTTCGCTAATAAAATGGCTGAGTTATAAGCGATAAATTGTAAATTTATTAACGAGAATTTTCTCTTTTATTAAGTCTTATATTCAATTATGATATAAAATTGCAAATTTTAAGGTGGAAAAATTTCTAAGGCTTAAAGAATTTCTTTATAAATAATTTTGAAGACTATTAGTTTATTTTAACTTAAAACCTTAAAAAAATATAAAAGTATTAAGAATTAAACCTGTCATAGAAATTAAAGAGAAAAAATTAATTAAAGAGAAAAAATTATTTTTAATTTTAATTTTAAATCATTTTAATTTAAAAAAATTTAATAAAAAAGAAAGATAAATAATACGAATATAAAAAAATAATATAATTAATCTAGATATAATAAAAATAAAAGAAATAATGTATATATTATTATTTATTAAAAAATTAAGAATAATTCATTTAGGAAAAAATCCTAAAAATGGAGGTAAACCTCCTAAAGAAAAAAAATTAATTATTAAAGATATTTTAATAATTGTAATTAAATTAAAATTTATAATTTGATTAATATAAAAAATATTTAATATTGAAAATATAAAACATAAAATTAAATTTAAAAATGAATATAAAAAAAAATATATTAGTCAAATATTTTCTCTAATTATTATTCTAGCTATTAATCATGCTAAATTATTAATTGAAGAAAAAGCTATTAATTTTCGAATTGAAGTTTGATTAAAACCACTAATAGCCCCAATTATTGCATTTAATATTATAATAATTATAATAAAATTATTATTTATATAATAAGAAAGGAGAATTATAGGGGAAATTTTTTGTCATGTTATTAAAATAAAGCAATTTATTCAAGAAAGTCCTTCTATAATATTAGGAAATCAAAAATAAAATGGAGCAGATCCTATTTTTATTAATAAAGAAGAATTAATTATAATTGAAAGAAAATTATTTATTTCAAAATTTTTGAATAAAATTATTTTTAAAAGAATAGAAAATAGAAAATTAATTGAAGCAATTGATTGGGTAAGAAAATATTTTAATGCTGCTTCTGTATTTAGTAAATTTTTTGTATTAGAAATTAGGGGGATAAATCTTAACAAATTAATTTCTAGTCCTATTCAACATCCTAATCATGAATTAGATGAAATAGAAATTAAAGTTCTAAAAAATAAAGTAACAATAAAAAAATATTTTATTAGAATTATAATATAAATAAATTTAAAATAATAATATTGATATATATATATATAAAAAATTAAAATTTTATGTTAAATAACTATATTTTAGTGTAAGATGCACAATAATTTTTGATATTATTAGATTTAGTTTAATTCTATAAAATATAATAAAGGTAAATTATAATTACATTATTTATCCTATCAGAATAATCCTTTTATCAGGCACTTTATTTAAGAAAAAGATAATCTTTATATTTGAGGTATGAGCCCAAAAGCTTTATTTAGCTTATTCTTAA